CGTGCTGTATCCAAATTTCTATTTTATATTCCATCTATTTAATGAAAAATTGACACACAATAAATTCCTACTTATTCCCTATAGGCATCATATGGATAAGATACACCCAGATATATCTTATGTAACAATCTATCTTATAGGGTTTACATATACTCATAATTGCTATTATAATTGAAATCGAGAAGTCTAAAAAAAACGGATTAGTTATGTATATATATCGTTATTTTCTTATGTCATTAAGGAAACACTATTTTAGATACAAATCCAGGAATATTTAGTGAATTCACAGTCGATAGTTAATGGTTCGATTTTTTTTTTTCGGAAAGATATTAAGGAAAAAGGAATTCAAGATAAAAGTAATAAAAGTCTAAAAAAGGGGGAATATTTTCATCTATTTTGTATCAGTTTGGCGGCATGGCCGAGTGGTAAGGCGGGGGACTGCAAATCCTTTTTCCCCAGTTCAAATCCGGGTGTCGCCTGATCAACACAAGACTACAAAATCCTTAGTCTCTTCTACTGATATAACGCAACGAATTATTGTCCAAGGGGGGTGGCTTTTGATACTTCTTTGATTCTAAACATCTGTAAAGGGCTGTAAATCCTTGCGACAAGGATTCGCCAAAAGAAAAGAAAGATTAGAGTGATCGGCAAGTCTTGATAGCCCTTCCACTACTACTGTAGTGTCTACTAACTAGGCCTTGAATTAGATTGGCACTTTTATTTTTTTTTATATAATTTTATATAAAAAAAAATAAATTCTTTTCTATTCAGTAACCTTAGTCCTAGTCAAGACTAGACTAGTTTACGATGGTTTAAAAGACAGAAACAGAATCGGGAGAGGGTAAGTATTAGATCAAATGGGGAATGGAGGTCTGTGATTGTGATGGATAGCGATCCGTCTTGATTCCCTATTTTTATGCCTTTTATTTAGTTTTATTTAGGAAGGGCGACAAAATAAACACTGGATATTTTATTATCTTACATGTTCTATTAGTAACATCCCCTCGATACTTGGAAGGGCATCACTACCTGTTGTTATTTTGCTTGGGCTTAATGTTTCCCGATTCTACTAGAAATCATATTAAGAATAAATGGGTTTAGTGAATTAGTTCATCAATAGTGTTGGTGCAGAACACCCCCCCTTTTTTTTGACTCTGCACCATTGATTCCACTATTATTAGTGAGCAATAATAGAATAATTCCTGCATATTCATAGAGATAGGGGACACAAGTCACATGGATATAGTAAGTCTCGCTTGGGCTGCTTTAATGGTAGTCTTTACATTTTCCCTTTCACTCGTAGTATGGGGAAGAAGTGGACTCTAAGGGTACTACGAAATTGAGTTCGCTTTTTTAACTATCTAATACTAAAAAAAAGAGTATGGTAGAAAGAAAAGAGTCATATATTTCTTTCTACCATACTATCGGATCTCATAGAATATTGCGGATTCTAGTCCTTCATTTAAGACGAAAAATAAAAAAGGGAATCCTTGCTAAGAACTCCGAAGTCAAGTTTCATTCAAATTAATTATTTTGACTGACTGTTTTTACATATATGATAAGTAAAAAAGCAGTAGGGACTAGAATGAACAGTGCAGTAGCAATAAATGCAAGAATATTTACTTCCATAATCTCATCTTTCTTTTTTTTTTACTTCACAATAACTCGGGATTTAATCCCATAGAGATGATAAACCTTTCGCCTGTAAATTCAATGGGATGAATTACATCTCGATGATAATGATATTGACTCGGCCCAATATCGTGACTAACAATATCTGAGCTAGCAAATCGATTCACCGTCCAGAATTGAATAGTATAACATAGGAAGATCTTTTATCCATACCGAATCTTTCTAATCAAATAAAAAATGCTTTTTTTTCATTCTTTTTCGAAAAAAACTATAGCCTTCCGGGTACAAGCATCTGATGAAATATCATCTAACTGCGTTTCCGCTTCCATTGGTTACAAATACAAACAAAGAATCGAGGGGAAATGGAAAGAAGGACAGAGTTAAGTTCTAAATTCTGCTCCGTTTTTTTAATGATCTCAAAATTATGCTCCTTATCCCTCTTTCATCGCCCCTTTCATAGAAAAGTAAAAGTTTTTATTGGGTCTGTCGGGACTGACGGGGTTCGAACCCGCAGCTTCCGCCTTGACAGGGCGGTGCTCTGACCAATTGAACTACAATCCCCCAAAAATAAAAATAAGGTGTTATGGATTAATTTAATCCTTTTGTTATTGCCAAAACGATTGAGAATCCATCGTTCAATGAACAAAAAGAGTCTTTTCGGTTCTTTGCTCTTTTCTTTAGACTTACAGATCGTGATATGAATCTAGATTATTAAAAAGATCAGAATTTATGAGAACAAAAAAGAGGGGTATATCTGAAAGTTTTTTTCTTATTCTTTCTATAGCTAGCTATAGGATTATATAATTTGATCTTGGCTCAGCGAATCCTTGGGCCGAGCTGGATTTGAACCAGCGTAGGCATATTGCCA